AAATGAATTTGCCGTTTATTTCCGAAGTAACTCGCATCAACTAGCACTAGTTTGATGTGAACCTTTAGGAGTAATTCATTAAATTGGTTAGATCTAAACTAATAACACACCCTTCGTATGACTCACTAAAGATAGCCACATGTATATAGATAGACCAACTTTATCAGCTATTTGCCGATTCGGGTCTATTTGAAACTAGCTAATAGCATTTTGGGGAGATTTCGACGGAAGCCTCTTATACCATATTTAGCTAAATGGATATTTGTGTTATGATACAAGCGTCAGTTTTGAAAAAAAAAAAAGATAATATTTTGCGCCCTCGGCTCTAAACAATCTTGTTTTTTTGAACATGAAGAAATAAAGAAGCCATTGCGATTGCCGGAAATACTAGGCCTACTAAAGGGACCAAAACAGAGGGAAAATTAAGAGTTGTCATAGAATGGGTACCTCGATTTACTATTTGTACCTGTTATTTTTATTTAGATTTTATATTTATTTATAATAATAATATAAAGAAAGATATCTTATTCTTATTATATAATATAATATATATATATATATAAAGATCTTACTTATATATATATTATTAATATATTATAATAATATAATAAAAATATATAATATAGTATTTGTTTATATTATAAATTATAAATAAATATTTGTATTTGATTATAATTTATAATTCTAAATTGGAATTATTACTACTTAAAATTTTTATTAATATCTATATCTATTAAGATTAAGAATTAATTAAAATTAAAAATAATATAATATAAGTATCTACTATCTAAGTCTAAGTGAGTATATAATGTAGTTTTTCGTCTTTCTACATGAAAAATTTGAGAGGATATGGATGAGATATTATTTTCTTCATTTTTTGCTCTTGTCTTCGAATTTCATTCACTAAGCAAAAAGTTTTTTTTAATGAATTAAATTTATATTGATTCAAGGGTTTGTTAGAATCCCATCCAGCAGGGATTCTTAGTCAAAATAGGATTATCGTACGCTATAGAAAGATAAAAACTATATTTTCTAGATTTTAATTTAATTATATATGACGAGAAGAAGATTTTTTATTTGCCTAATTTCACGAAAAAAAGAATTTCATCTTTTATCTTGTTAATAGAGACTTCTTGATCAATAATCAGGAATATAGAAAAAGGGTCAGATTTCCGATTTTATGTGACTTTTGATTCGTTATACAATTAGATCTTATGTCAACAAAGCAAACCCATTCGTCTCAATTTCACTTGTATTCCGATAAACGAATTACTTGTTTGCTCAAAATAATGGACTTAATGTTCTAATTTTGATTCAAAGGAAAGAAAGTGTGGAGTTGAAATAACTCACTCAGAACGCCTTTTAAAGGATTACGTGGTACGATTAGATCGAATAAACCCTTCTGGAATAAATACTCAGACGCTTGTGAACCTTCGGGTACTGTTTTATTCAATGTTTGTTCAATTACTCTTTTACCCGCAAAGGCAATGTAGGCATTGGGTTCGGCAATAATGATATCCCCCAACATACCAAAACTGGCTGTCACCCCACCAGTAGTAGGAGATGTAAGGATTGGTACATAGAATAACTTTTTATTTGATTGATAATCATATAAAGCAGAAGATATTTTAGCCATTTGCATCAAGCTCAAACTTCCTTCTTGCATACGTGCCCCTCCAGAAGCACACACTATAATAAGAGGTAGAAATTCTTTAGTAGCATATTCAATCAAACGGGTAATTTTCTCCCCGACTACGGATCCCATACTACCCCCCATAAACTGAAAATCCATAACCCCTATTGCTACGGAAATACCGTTTAATTGCCCTATGCCTGTTTGAACAGCCTCGGTTAATCCTGTCTTTCTTTGATAAGAATCGATACGATTTTTATAAGGCTCCTCCTCCGAATGAAATTGAATAGGATCCAGAGAAACCATGTCTTCATCCATAGGCTCCCAAGTACCCCGATCGATCGAAAGTTCGATTCTATCAGAACTACTCATTTTCAAATGATATCCACATTGTTCACAAAGATTCATTTTTGATTTAAAAAATTTCTTATAATTTAATCCATAACAATTTTCGCATTGAACCCACAAATGCTTGTATTTTTGAGTTACATCCAACTTAGTAGAACCTTGTCGTATACTCCTTCCGACTTTTTTACTAGTATTTCCACTTTTACCACAAATGGAACTAGAAATGTAATTGTTACTGGAATTGTCACTACCACTTACAGTGTAACTATCAATACAGATTTGAGACTGAAGATAAGTGTCAATGCAACTAGTAATGTGATTATTCCAAGTATACTGAGTATCATCCATGTAATGATCGTGGTCGGGATTCTTACTCTTAGATCCATTATTCAGATAACTAGAATTCCGATAAAAATAACTTTCTAGTTCACTACAAGGATGATCATGATCAATCTCAAAAATATTATTTTCAGTATCAAAATATATAGAGTAACTGTCCCCGTTACTATCTTTAACTAA